AAAATATAAGAATATCTTCCGGTGTCGAGGGAATAGCAGGGATAAAGATTCAAAAAAGAATCGATCTGATTCAAGTCATAATCTATATGGGATTTCCAAAGTTATTAATAGAGGGTAAGCCGGGAAGAATCGAAGAATTACAGATGAATGTACAAAAAAAACTTAATTGTGTGAACCGAAAACTGAACATTGCTATTACAAGAATTGCAAACCCTTATAGACATCCTAATATTCTTGCAGAATTTATAGCCGGGCAATTAAGGAATAGAGTTTCGTTTCGTAAAGCAATGAAAAAAGCTATTGAATTAACTGAAAAGGCGGGTACAAAAGGAGTTCAAGTACAAATTGCGGGACGTATCGACGGAAAAGAAATTGCACGTGTCGAATGGATCAGAGAGGGTAGGGTTCCTCTACAAACCATTCGAGCTAAAATTGATTATTGTTGCTATACAGTTCGAACGATTTATGGTGTATTAGGGATCAAAGTTTGGATATTTGTAAACAAAGAATAATCCAATTTTCTTTTTCTTTAAGGTTCCATGTTTCGCTAAAACCAAAAAATTACAAATTCTTACATTCTTATTCCAAAACAAAAAATGAGAATTTTATAAATTTTATAAGATTGAATAAAAAATAAAATTTCAATTAATCATTTGATATTGATATAATTGCTATGCTTAGTGTGCGACTCGTTGGTTTTTTTTTTTTTTAGAGTGGTTAGAGTTCAACAATAAAAAAAACCGACTTGTAATATGAATTAATTAATAACGAACTAATAACCAACTCATCGCTTCGGATTATCTGGATTTAAAGAACTAATCAAAAAAAATCTAAATAAAGATATGATATTTTGGTGATATAATTATAGCAACTGAGATATTGCAGAAAAAAGGAATAAAAACGAATCTGATTATGAGTTGTAAAGCAATAAGAATATACAGATAAATGAAGGGGTGAAAGAAAGAGAGAAAAAAGATATATCAATGATATAGAATTCGAATATGTAAAGGTCTTTTGGTTATCTCATAAAAAGGTTCAAAAAAAGATAGTGTAATAAAGCATCAATATTAACTAATCCATATATAGATAAATATATTCCCAGAATAAACAAATCAAGAGCACCGAGTCAATAAAAACTGAGAAGGTTGATTCAAGAAAAAATAAGAATATTATTTTAAATCGTATTTGAGAGGCTCCATTGTAGAATTCCAGACCTAATCATTAATCGAGAAGCGGTGGGAACGACGAAACCCGTGAATACCTAGGATTTCTTTTTAAACAAATCTTAATGATTCATTGGACGGGATGGCGGAACGAACCAAGAACCAATCCATTTTTTTGAGGAGTCATAGGATAACCCTTCATTACATATAAAAGAAAATGGATAATGAAAGAGTAAATATTCGCCCGCGAAATTTTGATTTTTTTTTTATTTAGAAATTTGAGCCAATCCGATACGATAAATATGATCATAATAAAAAAAAATCAAAATAAAATAAAGATTCGTTAGGATCTTATATTATAATAGAACAAAACAACATTATCTAGTTATATATATAGGTGGGAAAAATTGTCTATAAGAATAAATGTCTAGTTCTATATCAAAACAAGATATACAAATCTCCAATAGACCAATCGATTCTATGAAATAAAAAAAAAAACCGCGATTCTATTATATTATTCATTAAACATATGTATATATATATATTGTATATTATTTTATTGGTATTGGTTAAATCCATTTTTTTTGAATTGCTTTATTCGCGAGGAGCCGTATGAGGTGAAAATCTCATGTACGGTTCTGTAATAGCGATGGAATTTAGAAACAACCATCAACTATAACCCCAAAAGAACCAGATTCCGTAAACAACATAGAGGAAGAATGAAAGGAATATCCTATCGAGGTAATCATATTTGCTTCGGAAGATATGCTCTTCAGGCACTTGAGCCCGCTTGGATCACATCTAGACAAATAGAAGCAGGGCGGCGGGCAATGTCACGAAATGTCCGCCGAGGTGGACAAATATGGGTACGCATATTTCCAGACAAACCGGTTACAGTAAGACCTACCGAAACGCGTATGGGTTCGGGAAAAGGATCTCCTGAATATTGGGTAGCTGTCGTTAAACCAGGTAGAATACTTTATGAAATGGGCGGAGTCGCAGAAAACATAGCCAGAAGGGCTATTTCAATAGCAGCATCAAAAATGCCTATCCGAACTCAATTCATTATTTCAAGATAATAATTAGAACCAAAGGAAAGAGGTCTTTAGGATGAAAAATAATTGCAATTGTGGGTTTCTTTTTTTTGTTGAATACAGAATTTTTTTTTTACTTCAAGCTTTGGACTGAAAGAACAGATAAAATAAAAATGATATGATTCAACCTCAAACCCATTTGAATGTAGCCGATAACAGCGGAGCCCGCCAATTGATGTGTATTCGAATCATAGGAGCTAGTAATCGACGATATGCTTATATTGGTGACATTATTGTTGCTGTAATCAAGGAAGCAGTACCAAATACGTCTTTAGAAAGATCAGAAGTGATCAGAGCTGTAATTGTACGTACTTGTAAAGAACTCAAACGTAGCAACGGCATGATAATACAGTATGATGATAATGCTGCGGTTGTTATTGATCAAGAAGGAAATCCAAAAGGAACTAGAATTTTTGGCGCAATCGCCCGGGAATTGAGACAGTTAAATTTCACTAAAATAGTTTCATTAGCACCCGAGGTATTATAAGACGAAACGATATATTATTTGTGAATGAAATAGATTAATTAATAGATTATGTCTTACACATATACCTTCTGTAGTAATTATTATATTAGTAATAATTATATATATAATTAATAAAAAATAATAATAATATTTGAATATTTCATAACCCCCCCCAAAAAAAAATACTTCAAAATCTAAAAGAAAATAATATAAATAATATAATAATAATAAATATATAATAATAATAAATAATATATATAATCCATAATTAGATTATTATATTCAATTCAATATATTCAATATTCGATATTTTTTTATTTTGAAAAAATAGAAAAAGGAGCATGCTGATTATATCGAAAGTAAAGGGCAACATTTATTTTCCTTTATTATGGGTAAGGACACCATCGCTGACATAATAACATCTATACGAAATGCTGACATGAATAGAAGAGGAACGGTTCAAATACCATCTACTAACATCACCGAAAACATTGTTAAAATGCTTTTACGAGAGGGTTTTATTGAAAACGTGAGAAAACATAGGGAAAGGGAAAAATTTTTTTTAGTTTTAACTCTACGGTATAGAAGAAATAGAAAAGGATCATATAAAACGAGTTTGAATTTAAAACGGATCAGTACACCTGGTCTACGAATCTATTCTAATTATCAAAAAATTCCGAGAATTTTAGGAGGGATGGGGATCGTAATTCTTTCTACTTCTAGAGGTATAATGACAGATCGAGAGGCTCGATTAGAAAGAATCGGCGGAGAAGTTTTATGTTATATATGGTAATCTTTCTGATATCCGAATTATATGAAAAACTTCTATAAATTTTTGTGAAAAAGGAAAGAGAGAGAAAACATAGGATCACTCCTCATACTTTAATGAATACGTGAAAAGGGTTTAACGGGAATAGGAATAAAAAAACGGATTCATAAGGGTTTAATTAAATTACTGAATCAATTTCTGGGGGTATGTTCCAGGTTCATTTAAATTTAAATAATGAAAATATGATTCTAGACTATATTTCCGAAAAGGTTCGACGTACTCTTCTTTTATATGTATACGACAGGGAAAGAAAAAATGGAAGTATAAGTTATTTAATTAGACTGTTTTTTCAGCCTCAACATTATTTGTTTTGAGGGGTACGATTAGAAATTCAAAATTTAAGGAAACCATATTTTCTTCCAATAAAATGGATTCAGGATTAAGTTAAGGAATGACAAATATGAAAATAAGAGCCTCTGTTCGTAAAATTTGTGAAAAATGTCGATTGATCCGTAGGCGAGGGCGAATTATAGTAATTTGTTCCAATCCAAGACATAAACAAAGACAAGGATAATATTTCCACAAGACAAGAAAAGTCTTTCAATTATAAAGGACCGGATGCACAAATAACAAAATTTTTAAAATCACATATTTAATTTCAATCTTTTTTAAATTACATTAAATTATATATATAGTAATATATTTAATATTTTTTAAATTACATTAAATTATATAAATTTTATATATATAGTAATATATTTGAATATGTGCAAATTTCAATTTATTATGAAATTTGAAATTCTATTTAGAAATGAAATATATTCTATATATATAGAATATATATATTAACTTATATATAAATATTAATATTCATATTTATATTATCCATTATAATATAAGAGATATCTTTATATAAGAGATATTTTTGATATTTAAATACATAGAAATAGAATACCAATTAATAGAATAGAAATTCTAGTTTCTAATTAGAAAATAGTAAAGCATCCGTTTTTGACATGAAATGGATATATCCATATATCTCGGACTTCTATTTATGAGATAAGAATTATGAAATAAAAAAAAAGATAATAAGATATGGCAAAACCTATACCCAAAATTGGTTCGCGTAAAAATGGACGTATTGGTTCGCGTAAGCATGCTCGTAAAATACCAAAGGGAGTTATTCATGTTCAAGCTAGTTTCAACAATACCATTGTGACTGTTACAGATGTACGGGGGCGGGTGATTTCTTGGTCCTCCGCAGGTACTTGTGGATTCAAAGGTACGCGAAGGGGAACACCGTTTGCCGCTCAAACCGCAGCAGGAAATGCTATTCGAACAGTAGCGGATCAAGGCATGCAACGAGCAGAAGTCATGATAAAAGGTCCCGGTCTCGGAAGAGATGCGGCATTAAGAGCTATTCGTAGAAGTGGCATACTATTAAATTTTATACGGGATGTAACCCCTATGCCACATAATGGGTGTAGGTCCCCTAAAAAAAGACGTGT